TGAGAATTATATAGTAACAAGAAGAATCTTTGATTCTCTTTTGAAAAAAGAGAAATGGATTTCTTTGGAGTAATGAGACTATTCGAATTACGATACTCGTGGAGAAAGAATCGCAATAAATGCAAAGAGGGGGCATCTTGTATCCAGCAGTGAAGGGTTTGAACCAAGATTTCCAGATGGATGGGATGAGGTATTAGTATATCTGACACATGATTTAAATGTGATAATTTGTCCTCGAAAAAGGGAAATATTGAATGAATAGATCGTGAATTATGAGATTTTGCTATTTCTTTTTCTTCTAGGGAAGATACTAATCGCAGCGAGAATGGAATTTCCATAATGACTGCAAAACCCTCTGATACCATTTGAAAATAAAAATTCTTGTTGTGCCCAACGAAAATAGATTCGTTGGAATCATTAACCGAAAGAATCAAATGATTCTGTTGATGCATTCGAGTAATTAAACGTTTCACAATTAGTGAACTGGATTTATTGTCATAACCAAAATTTTCCATAGGTTCGTAAAAAATCGATCCATTTAAACCATGATCATGAGCAAGTGCGTAGATATACTCCTGAAATAGAAGCGGATATAGGAAGTGTTGTTGCCTAGATCTATCTATTTCTAAATATCCTTGTAATTCCTCCATTTGAAATTATACAAAGGCACGGAGGATTTCTTGGGTTATCAAATGATACATAGTGCGATACGGTCAGAACAGGGTATATAGTAAGAAAAGAATAGATACCCCGGAGACGGGGAGTCCAATGAACGGATCCTCTCTCTTTCCATCCAATTTGTTTGTGTTCGTTATAGTTACAAGAGATGGTTAGAAATCCTTTATTTTTGCAACCCGATCGCTCTTTTGACTTTGGAAGAAATTCTCTTTATCAGTATACCGTTTCTTCTACACATTCGTCTCCACTCCATAATAGAGAAAGAATAGTTAATAGTTAGGATTCATGAAAAAAAAAGGAATCGATGATCCACTCACAGGAGAACCCTTTCCCGCATCAGGCACTAATCTATTTTTAACGTCTAATTAGATCGGGTAATCATTCGAATTATGAACCGAGCTCGTTGCTTTTGGTTTCCTTATAATTGGAGCCATTAGGGCTCTATCCATTTATTAACTCGACCAAACTGTGAATTGATTTGGTACCGTTTCAAGAATCAAAACAAGATTTTTTACCGACCCAGGAAGTATTCTCAGAGTTCTCCATTGATACGACATGCTGTTTTTTCCATTCATTCCCTTTCAGGATCAGTCGTGGTCTTACAAACCATACCAATGGTATGGACGAATCTGTTGCTTCATCCAAATGTGTAAAAGATCCTAGCCGCACTTAAAAGCCGAGTACTCTACCGTTGAGTTAGCAACCCGTATAAATATGGTGTGTAGATACGATCGGAATCAAAAAAATAAATAAATAAATAAAGAGATTGGATTGCCCTACCCCATCAAAACATTGAACTAGCAACAAATCGAAAAGAAACATTTGATGATCAATTATGAACATCAAAATGTTCAGATCAGATTCAAATACAACGGATTCACGGATAAATATAGATAGATGTAAAAATTTGTGGACCCTCCTGTTTTGATCATTTTTTTTTTCATTATCTTTAAGAAGATACTTCTTGTGTCACAGTGAATCCGGCGAACCTAGTGAAGTAAAGAAACAAACTTATGGGACGTAGATAAATAGATCTATTTATCCACGATCGAATTATATTTGATCGATACACCATTGTCAATATAAATTGAATTTTGAGAAAAAAAATGAAATAAAGAAAATAAAGACTTGTGTTGGATTGGCACTACATAGATAAGAAATGAAGTGTGTGGGGGGGAATAAATAAAGAAGAAGTAGGAAAAAAATCTCTGGTTTTCAATAGAAGTACAAACAATAGCAAGATTGATCCCTTATTTATTCGTAGAGTTCCAACGAAAACCATCTGATTGATGGCAATCCCCTCAATTGCCAGTTATTTCACTCAATCTTTTTTTTTCTATTTCATAAATTTTATTTCGTTTGATTAATTCGAAGTTCCTTAAATACTTCCGCCTTCTTTGAAATATCATGAACAGTTCCTGTAGGTTGAGCGCCTTTTTCAAGGAAATATAGAATAGCAGGAACATTTGAATAAGTTTGGTTCTTTATCGGATCGTAAAAACCCACTTTACGAAGATCTCTTCCTTCTCTTCGGGATCGAACATCAATTGCAACGATTCGATAGATGGCTCATTGGGATAGATATAGATGAACAATGCCCCCCCTAGAAACGTATAGGAGGTTTTCTCCTCGTACGGCTCGAGAAAGAATGATTCGAATTTATGTATTGTATATAGTGGCAAATGGATCCATAAAATCATCAATTAGATTAGGATTTGAGTCGTTTTTTTTTGGAAGGAATAAAAAAAAAGAAATCTCATTCGTACTCATAACTCAAGTTGGGTAATTCTCAAAGAGCTCGAAGGGAAATCCTTAGACATTTATTGAGCCGTCTCTAACCTCTTTTGTTTGTCTCGTCTAGAATCAATTTTCCTTTCTCATTCTGATCTAGTTATTGAGACAATTGAAAATGGCGTTTCCTTGTTCCGGTATCCTTTATCTTTGCTTTGAATCATTGGGTTTAGACATTACTTCGGTGATCCTTAATTGTTTCAAAATGGCAGCAACATACCTTTTGTTCTTTCTATTGAAGAATCGGTTGATTCCCCTGTGATACACTTTTGATCGAAATAGTTTTACCAATTCCGACAAATTTTCCCTTTTTTGCTTTTTTATTTGAAACTTGTTCGAATTTGCGATTTCTATATCGAAGATATACTTACGAAGTTGTTCCAACTTATTGACTGGCACTAACCCTAGATCCTTCCCTCTGATAAATGAATCAAGAATTTATGCTCGAGCTCCATCATGTACTATTTACAACCCCCCCAAATGGGGTCCTGGTGGCACAGAACAAACTATGTCGAGCCAAGAGCATCTTCATTGATATATAAAAAAATGGTGGATGCAAGAATCCACAGCCGATCATGTCCTTCAAGTCGCACGTTGCTTTCTACCACATCGTTTCAAACGAAGTTTTACCATAACATTCCTCTAATTTGGACCGGTATGGAATTGATTCAATATGGAATCATGAATAGTCATTGGCTCCATCGGTGCATAGTAGTCCATACTTTATTTTTATATATGTATGAATAGGTATTTCTCTGGGGAAATCTCAGCAAAAAGCCAAATTAACCCATATTCTGTTATAGGAATGAAACACATTTATAAAAAACACGAAGAAATGAGTTGCTTAACACTTATTTACATCTACATCTTCAACATATTGTTATATTGTTCGGGACGATCAATCATGAAAGATCCAATTCCAATTCTTTCTCGAACAACTAAACTAAAGACGAGTCTTTAATTCGATTACCAATACTGGAATTACCAATACTGGAACAAAATAAAATGAGTCATTAACCAAATAAGCTATTCTAATGAACCGGAAAGGTCGCAAGTGACTCGATAGGATAGATTCACCAATCTCACACTTCTTCGAATAGCGAGGATTTATAAGGTAAGGAATCATAAAAAATAAAATGGTTTCAAGAATTTCCTACTTCGACATCATTATCATTACTATAAATAAGTTTTCCTGTAAAGACTGAATTTAATTTGATCTCTAAATCAATCAAATCAACAAGTCGGCACAATCACAACGAGTAACTAAAAAGTTTAGCAGATATCTCATTGATTAAAGATACGCGAATTCGATCATCATAAGAGAAATCCATGTTTCTTTTCCAATTGAATCATCAATGATTTAAATCAGATGGATGGGTCGAGAAAAAATCCAATTTAGTTGTTTTCATGGGGATGGATAGAAAAGAGCTCATGGAAGATAAGATTAAGGTCGCTATTCTTTCATCTGATTGAGAAAATCCAAATCGTAGGAGTATGACCTTTCCGTATCCATCAGATACACCGAACAATTGTCACCGGGGGTCATCGTGTATATTTAAGAGATCACAAATCTTTTTAACCGAAACCGAAACCGAAATACCGGTGTCACTGAAATAGAACAATAAAACTACATATGGGCATGGTTCATTTTCTACGGATTTTGCTTTATTTCAGGTTCAGAAATTTTTCCATTTCCATAAAGATAAACTAAAGTGAATGGAATCTATGAATCCCCCCCCATCGTTACATTGATTTCCAATTATTCATTGGAGCCTGATGCAAAATAAAAGCAATTAAGTCCAAAGAAAATACATCTGTTTCGTATTGAACTTTATTGTTTGTTAATGAGATCCGGATGACACAGATATTGATTGAAATTGATACCTTCCTTTGCTAATTAACTCGTATCTACACGAATTCTATGGGGATCATGAATCATACTCAAAGCCAATCAAAAAAAGATCCTCTTATGGGATGCTATACCATCTTGTATAGGTACAAAGCCGAATGGGTCCAGATTAATTCGTTGTTTCTATTTTATTTTGCCCCACCCCAGTCTTAGGAGCTTTAATCCCAGTGATGGAATTAGTACCAAGAACTCCTCCTGTTTAGAATTCAGGATCCACATAAAATTAGTCATTTACCCCTATTTACTTTACCTTTCTTCCGCATGTCGACTCAGAATGCATCATGTGGGAATCCAAATTTGATAAATAGGGGGCATAAAGTTTCTCTAAATGACTAACTAACTTCAATATGAATATGAGCGGGGGGGAGGCGGGCATACGCTGAATGGCCACCCAATCTTTTTTTTTTTTGAATGGAACTTTGATCTTTGTTCCCATCCTACCTATATCAAAAAGATATTTATTTCCATCCACGTGTCATTGACACTCGATTCTGTTTCTGTTTGTGAGAAACAGAAACAGGATCGAAAGGTAGGATATGATTCTTCTCTGAATCATTAGAAATCAGAAAGAAAGATTGGATCCCATTGTATCCAACATTACACTCTTAAACAGAGGATTGTTAAAGAAAAGAGCACAATCTTTGTTCTGATAGAATCGGTCTGGGACGGAAGGATTCGAACCTCCGAGTAACGGGACCAAAACCCGTTGCCTTACCGCTTGGCCACGCCCCATTGAGATTTCTATTTGACACTAATAACACTAATATGGATATTGGTTGTTCGTCAATTCCAGCCCAAATATCTATGGAATAGGTTGTTGCTAGGATTCGACACGTGTAGATGTAGAATCAAAAGAAATTCATTGATCATTATCTATAATTCAATTAAGATATTGTATGAAAGTATGATTCCTTCTATTCTCATTTGAGAATTGAAGGATTTTTGATTGGGGAAGTTCAAAGAAAAAGAAGGATTTTTTGTTTGGCCTATCTTCTCTTCTTTCTTTATTTTTCCCCAACTCACTAATAATGAAATTCTCCACAAGAGCGAAATTTTTGTTATGCTTAATATCTTTAGTTTGATCTGTATCTGTATTAATTCTGCCCTTCATTCGAGTAGCTTTTTCTTCGCCAAATTACCCGAGGCTTATGCTTTTTTCAATCCAATCGTAGATGTTATGCCAGTCATACCTGTACTCTTTTTTCTCTTAGCCCTTGTTTGGCAAGCTGCTGTAAGTTTTCGATGAGATCTTTAATACTGTCCTAGAAACATTCATGATTGATTCGCTAAAAAAGGAAAAATTCTATTCTAACAATTGATAAGATCAGATAAATCTTACATTATGAACTCTCGATTCAAACATTGAAATTCTTTTGGATAGCCGCGATGAATCTGGATCACCTCATTTTCTCATTCTGACTTTCCGGAGTTCAAAGACCTTATGTATGGTCCCTCACAATACCTAATTGTGGGTATGAAAGATCATTTTGGTAACGAAGGAATCAGAATCTTATTCCAAATGAATTCCTGCAAATTCCTTTCTTTTCTAGAAACCACTCCATTTCTTGGTGTCAAAATGGGATATGTGGTACAAAAATAGAGAATCTATTCCCTTATTTCCCCCAAAAATGATCTTGGAGATTGTGTAATGCTTACTCTCAAACTCTTCGTTTACACAGTAGTGATATTCTTTGTTTCTCTCTTCATCTTCGGATTCCTATCTAATGATCCAGGACGTAATCCTGGACGCGAGGAATAAAATAAAAAATCAGAAGTTTTTCGTTGCTTGATTTCTGAATTTTCTTATGATTTTCTCTATTCCATACATTTAACTAAGATAACAAGGGCTCGAGATTTTTTCGAATTCGAAAGATAACTCTCAAGTGATCAGAGGGAACGGAGAGAGAGGGATTCGAACCCTCGGTACGAATAACTCGTACAACGGATTAGCAATCCGTCGCTTTAGTCCACTCAGCCATCTCTCCCAATTACAAAAGGATAATTCATATGTGACGCGTGAAGTAAAGATTGATAAAAGTCTTTCTTTATCTTTCTTTTCTTTATTCTTTTCTTTATCTTTCTTTTCTTTATTCTATATATATACGAATTTTATCAGCAATTGCATTTCGATAAGGATTCGAAACAGATATCTCCAATAGAAAGAGTACCTCTTTGATTTCGTACGAAAGGTTCTTTTATTCCCCCGGCCTGGCCAGTACCTATACCTAGCCAGGCCATTCCTTGTTTTGTTCCAATGAATCATAGATCAAATGATTTATCTGATTTGAAAACAAAAATACTTGTTATTGAAGCAGCAAGAAGGGCTATTTCCATTCCTATGACAGGAGTGTCATTTCTTATTATTCTTTGTTTTTCCTTTTATCGATTGACTTACTTTACTGGAATAAAAAAAATGGAGTTATGGATTCTTCCACAATTCAACTTATTTTTATGTTCCGACTTCAATGGCTCTTTCGGGCCGGAACTGTCAGTAACGATTCCCCCAGCAAAAGAAAAGATATAACTTGTTATTTAAATGAACCTTCTTCTCCTATTTCATTAAGTCCCCCGTCGGAACACGTCAGCACTCACTCCAATTTTCATGATTCTGATCCTATCTTGATTACGTCTCACTCCCTTGTTCGACAAATGGTCCATTCGTATACAATAATCATATTGTAGCGGGTATAGTTTAGTGGTAAAAGTGTGATTCGTTCTATTAACAACTGAAATAGTTAGGGGGTCTTTCGGTTTGATTCATATTCCGATCAAAAACTTTATTTCTTAAAAGGGTTTAATCCTTTACCCCTCAATGCCATATTCGAGGAAGAATATACATTCTCGTGATTTGTATCCATTAGAAATTGAACAACAAAATTCATTGGATTACGGAATCGCGAAGCATAATTTCTTTTTTTTTTTAAGTTGGATCAACCCTTCCAATTGAATGAGTATAAGTAAAGGATCCATGGATGAAGATACAAAAATGTATTTCTAATCGTAACTAGATCTTCCATTTTTTTTTGTAAAGGGGGAGATTGAAGCCAAATAGCTATTAAACGATGACTTTAGTTTACTAGAGACGTCGCATCGACATATTTTTTCAGCTCGGTGGAAAGAAA